TTTGCTGCAAGAGGTCGTGTAAACCAAAATCCTATTAATAGATAGGAAGACACCCCAACCAATTCCCAAAAAATATAAATTTGTATCAAATTAGAACTAGTAACTAATCCCAACATGGAAGTACTGAAAAAACTCATATAAGCAAAAAATCTCAAATACGCCTGATCATGAGCCATATAATTATCACTATAAATAAGAACCATAATTCCAACAGTAGTGATTAATATTGACATAATAGAAGTAAGTGGATCAATCAAATAGCCAAATTCTAAAGAAAAATCATTAATAATGACCCAAGACCAGACATATTGATAGATAGAATTTTGATTTATTTGCTGAATAGATAGATTGATCGAAAAAAGCATGACTATACTTAACAATAAAACACTCTGAAAAGACCACATACGACGAAGATTTTTTGTTGCCGTTGGAAAAAGAAGAAGTCCCACCCCTATTAATATAGGAATTAAAAGTGGAATCAAAGGTATGATCCACCCGTATTGATATATATGTTGCATAAAAGGTTTTTTTATTATTATTAATTAATAGTTTCCGATTCACCAGATCTGGCCTCTTTGATTTGAAAGGGGTCAATAAAAATCAAGATATGGCCTAAGTTAAACTAACTTAACTCTTATAATTTATAATTACATTTTATATGTCCTGATTTTTTTTGCTAAATCCTTCAAATATTCAAACCACGAGTTTGCATTTGGTCAAATGATACGAAAACTAGAAATTCCTAATCTTGAAAATTCAAAATACTCTTTCCCCAGTTTTGAGCACTTAATATAAATAATCTTTTCATTAAACAAAAATTGGGTTCTTATCTTTAACCCTTTTTGCGGGGTATTACATTTAACTAAAATATAAAATGATGAAAATCAAAACAGAAGGGTCTTTTACTTTTTAATTCTTTTTTTAGAGAAGTTAAACTTAACTAATTCAATTTGTATGACACACAGCAGGTTCTATAGATATAGACAGATATAGACTTGAATCATAAATAATACCAACTAAAGGTATCAATGAGGACAAACTATTTTAAAGATATTTTATAGAATAAATATTTGATGGAATAAAAAGTTTGAAAAAAAGCATCTTTTAAGAGTTTTTTATTATTTTATTTTTATTGATTCAATTTTCACATATCTTTCATAACTAGACTAAGTAATTGGTTTTGAACAATAGATGTCTTTCACATCCAGCTATAACAATAAGGAATCCTTTTTAAAATCTTAAATGGCAGTTCCAAAAAAGCGTACTTCAACATCAAAAAAGCGTATTCGTAAAAATATTTGGAAAAAGGGGGCGTATTGGACAGCGTTAAAAGCTTTTTCGTTAGGGAAATCCCTTTTTACCGGGAATTCAAAAAGTTTTTTTGTACAGCAAACAACTAAATAATTATGTAACTAAATAATTACGTAAAGTAATTAAGTCAAAGTAAATAAGGGTTGGAAAAATCGGAATCCACTCACAAAACCGGACCCCAACCTTCTTTTTTTATATTAAATTAAAATTATATAAAATTTTAATCCATTATCTAGTGAGTTGGTCTAATGAATCTGAACTATAATTTAGTTCATTCTTTTCTTTTTTTATTTAAAATGAAAAACGAAAAATAAGAATTTTTTGATTATTCAATTAAAAAAAAATAGTAATACTTGTTTTAGTGACAAACTAATAAAAACAAGATAAAAGATTTACCTTTCTTTGTTTCAGTTCGAAGATGGGGAGGCTTTTTTCCCCATCGACATATTTGACACAGTTACAAAATTACAATATAGAATAATCCAAATTTGGATCTCTTTTTCTATCTGCTTTATAGTTTATTTATGTTCGTTGATAAAGTACATTTTTTGAATTCTATCTCTTAAGTGAGGTAGAACTTTCTTTTCTAGTTCCAAGAGCTCAAGCATAAAATCGAAAATACATGAAAATCCCAAAACCTTAAACTAAAATAACGAACCCTCAACTGGTTCTTTGAATAAATTTTTATTCAGCAATGTAAACTGTTCTGAAAAAAAATAGTATACTGCATTTAGTTATTCACTCTCGACGATTTTTTAGTCATAGACTATTATAAGTTCAAGACAAGCCGCTATGGTGAAATTGGTAGACACGCTGCTCTTAGGAAGCAGTGCTAGAGCATCTCGGTTCGAGTCCGAGTGGCGGCATGTCACCTTCTAAAAAAGAAAAATAGATCATATAATAAATCCAACTCCCAATTTCAATTTAAGAAAGTCTTCTTTTCTTTTTTAAGATTTTTTATGATATTTGCAACCTTAGAACATATATTAACTCATATTTGCTTTTCAATCGTTTCAATCAGAATTATAATTTGGCTAATAAGTTTTTTTTTAGAAGATGAAATCGTACAACTATATGATTCATCCGAAAAGGGGATGATAGTTACCTTTTTTTGTCTAACAGGATTATTAGTTATGCGTTGGGTTTATTCGGGGCATTTTCCACTAAGCGATTTATCGGAATCATTAATCTTTCTTTCGTGGAGTTTTTCACTTATTCATATAGTTCCTTTTTTTAAAAAAAATAAAAATTATTTAAGTACAATAACCGGTTCAAGTGTTTTGTTGACTCAAGGCTTTGTTACTTCGGGTCTTTTAACTGAAATAGACCAATCTTCAATATTAGTACCTGCTCTTCAATCTGAGTGGTTAATAATGCACGTAACTATGATGATATTGGGCTATGCATCTCTTTTATGCGGATCACTATTGTCAATCGCACTTCTAGTTATTACATCGAGAAAAAACGGAATAATTTTTTGGAAAAGCAATCTTTTATTATTATTAAATGAATATTTTTTCATTGGTGAAATCAAATACATGAATGAAAGAACGAATCTTTTCTCAAATACTTCTTTGTTTTCTGCTAAAAATTATTACAAGTGTCAATTGATTCAACAATTGGATTGTTGGAGTTATCGGGTTATTAGTCTAGGGTTTCTATTTTTAACCATAGGTATTCTTTCAGGCGCAGTGTGGGCTAACGAAGCATGGGGATCATATTGGAATTGGGACCCAAAAGAAACTTGGGCATTTATTACTTGGACCATATTCGCAATTTATTTACATACCCGAACAACTAGAAATATGCAGGGTTCCAACTCAGCAATTGTAGCATTTATAGGCTTTCTTATAATTTGGATTTGCTATTTTGGGGTCAATTTATTAGGAATAGGGTTACATAGTTATGGTTCATTTTCGAACTGAATTCAAGAAAAGATCTTTCGAATCCAACTGAGTATGGCGTATATATACTATAAAACTTTATGCGAACCGTGTGAATCAAATAAAATATTTGATTCACACGGTTCGTGCGCATTGCCCATATTCAGTTAAAATTCATTTTTTTTTAACTTTACTTATAACTTGACGAGCAAAATTTTCTTTTTTCATTCTAGAACTTTTTAACTATAAAATGAATGATTTAAAAATCATAGGCTTTTTGTTTAGTTATAAAAACTATTTATAAAAAAGAATTAGATAGAATAACTTCGACCTTGTCAACCGATAGTGAAAAAAGAAAATCAGGGTATATACCAATACCTAGTATGGGTAAAAAGAGCGAAATTGAAAGAAATAACTCGCGCGGTCCAGAATCAACAAAAGAACAATTTTGAATATTAAAGAACTTGTATCCATAGAAAATTTGTCGTGACATAGATAATGAATAAATAGGAGTTAATATCATTCCAATTGCCATTACAAAAGTAATTAGTATTTTTGGCATTAAAAGAAATTTTTGACTGGTAATTATTCCAAAAAAGACTATTAATTCCGCAACAAAACCACTCATACCCGGTAATGCAAGGGAAGCCATGGAAAAGCTACTGAACATCGTGAATATTTTTGGCATTCGAATAGCTATTCCGCCCATTTGGTCAAGGTAAACAAGGCGTAGTCTATCGTAAGTGGTACCTGCCAAGAAAAAAAGTGCAGCACCAATAAATCCATGTGATATTATTTGCAAAAGAGCTCCATTGAGTCCTGTATCGGTTATAGATCCGATGCCTATAATTATGAAACCCATATGAGAGACGGAAGAATAGGCTATTCTTTTTTTTAAATTCCGTTGGCCAAGGGATGTTGAAGCTGCATAGATTATTTGCATTGTACCTATTATTACTAAACACGGCGAAAATAAAGAATGGGCGTGAGATAATAATTCCATATTGATCCGCACCAACCCATAAGCTCCCATTTTTAATAAGATTCCGGCCAGAAGCATACAAGTACTGTAATGGGCTTCTCCGTGTGTATCTGGTAACCATGTGTGTAAGGGTATAATCGGCAATTTGACAGCAAAAGCAATAAAAAATCCAATATAAAATAGTATTTCCAAGGCTACCGGATATGACTGATTAGTTAACGTTTCAAAATTTAATGTTGGTTCATTGGAACCATATAAAGCAATACCCAAAACTCCCATTAAGAGAAAAACAGAACCCCCCGCTGTGTACAAAATAAATTTTGTAGCTGAGTACAGACGTTTTTTTCCTCCCCACATGGATAGAAGTATATAAACCGGAATTAATTCTAACTCCCACATGATGAAAAAAAGTAAAAGGTCCCGACAAGAAAATGATCCTATTTGACCACTGTACATTGCTAACATCAGGAAATGAAATAATCGAGAATCTCGAGTAACTGGCCAAGCTGCTAAAGTTGCTAAGGTAGTGATAAATCCCGTTAGTAAAATAAGTCCTATAGAAAGTCCGTCTATTCCTAATCTCCAATCGAAATCAAAAAACGGTATCCATTTATAATCCTCTGCTAGTTGGATTAATGGGTTATCCATTTGGCAATGATAACAGAATGTATAAGTCGTTAGAAGAAGTTCGAGGATACATATAAATATTGTATACTGACGAATGACCTTATTGCCTCTATGGGGAAGAAAAAAGATTAAGGAACCACCAAATATTGGCAAAATTACAATTGTTGTTAACCAAGTAAAAAAATTCGTGGTAAATACAAGATACACTTGGACCAGACAAACTCGTGCTCAAACTAGTTTGAGCACGAGTTTGTCGGTAAAAAAATCAAATAAATTCAACTAGATTCAATTAAAATTTTCTCGCATGTATCAATAAGCTAGACCCATACTGCGCGTTGTTTCATGAGATAAGTAAACTCGAACGCTCAAGAACTCGGTTGGACAGGCCGATTCACATCTTTTACAACCAACACAGTCTTCTGTTCTTGGAGCAGAAGCAATTTGTTTAGCTTTACACCCGTCCCAGAGTATCATTTCTAATACATCGGTGGGGCAGGCTCGGACACATTGAGTACAGCCTATACACGTATCATAAATCTTTACTGAATGTGACATTGAATCTATACATTTTGAATGTCAGAAATTTTCGACCTAGTAAGCTTATAAATAAACCCTATATTTAGATACCAGACGAATCAAAAAGTTATCAGAATTTTTCTAATCAATGTACTTCTGGATTGATTTATATTATAACAAGAGTCCAAGATACTTTGATTTCTTAGGTTTTTGTAAACACTATCATACCTTAATGTAGCAAATATACTAATTCTAATTACCTTACTAATTCTAATTACCTTATGACTATTGGAATTCATCTAATTATTCAACAAATTCGATTGATTAATACGAGTCGATTTTCGGTTACGGTAAATTAATGAAACAATAGCCAGTCCAATAGCTGCTTCAGCGGCTGCAATAGCTATAACAAAAATTGTGAAAATGTCCCCCTTTAATTGACGATTATCAAAAAAATTAGAAAATGTTACAAAATTGATATTAACTGCATTCAATATAAGTTCAAGACACATAAGAGCTCTAACCATATTTCGACTTGTGATCAATCCATAGATTCCAATAGAAAATAAATAAGCACTCAATACAAGTATATGTTCGAGCATCATTAACCAACTCCTTATCAATCTTATTCAGTTCAATCTAAACACCAATTCAATCGAATCGATTGAATCACATATAACAAGTAAAGTAGTCGATACGTGAATTGCTTATTTACTATTGACGGGCTACACCAATTGCACCTATTAAAGCAACTAAAAGAATTATTGAAACAAGTTCAAATGGAAGAAAAAAATCTGTTGATAAATGAACCCCAATTTGTTGATTATTAGTTATCAAATCTTGCTCTAGAATCTGGTTTGATTTTGTAGTCCAAATAATAGCGTCCCATGACATATCTAGAATAGTACTAATTAGTGAAATAAAAAGAGTTGTACAAACTATCGAGGTAATTGCATCGCCAATATTCCAAAGATTTTCCTCTTTGGAATATTCTGAACCGTTCATGAACATCACAGCAAAAATGATTAAAACATTGATAGCTCCTACATAAATGAGTAACTGCGCAGCAGCTACAAAGTAGGAGGTCAATAGAAGATATAATAAAGATATACAAACAAGAACTAATCCCAGCGAAAAGGCAGAATAAATTGGATTGGAAAGTAATACCACTCCCTGACCTCCTAAAATTAGACCCGATCCTAGAAAGACTAAAAGAAAACCATGTATTGGTCCAGATAAATTCATTAAAAAAAATATATAAATTGAAATATTTCATGACTTTATTGACCGTAGCAGGAAAAAAGAAGTGACTACTTTTTTTATGAAACTTCTTTTAAGTAAATGCAATATGAGTTGCTGTAGATAGTGTTATTGGAGTACTCTCATTTAATATCCTAAAGAATACTTTATTCTAATATAGAAATATAGAAAAGGAACAAATTTTCTATCCAGAAACTTTTAAACAACTGATTAAAAGTTTGGCTTGATGAAATTATTCTTTTAGATCCAAATGAGACCTTATTTATTTTTTAGTTTTTTTTGAATCAATGAATTAAATCGAGGGTTTTATCCATTTTGTATTTTAGGTAAATTCGAAATTGTTCGAATTGTGTAATCGTCACTTACTGATGTCGGTAACCGACCTAACGAAATTTGATTGTAATTCAACTCATGACGATCATAAGCAGAAAGTTCATATTCTTCAGTCATTGATAAACAATTTGTTGGACAATACTCAACACAATTACCACAAAATATACAGATTCCAAAATCAATACTGTAATTAAACAATCGTTTCTTTCGAAGATCAGTTTCCAATTTCCAATCAACAACGGGTAGATCTATAGGACATACACGAACACATACTTCACAAGCAATGCATTTATCAAATTCAAAATTGATTCGGCCTCGGAAACGCTCAGGTGTGATCAACTTTTCGTAGGGATATTGAATAGTTATAGGTAAACGATTAGCATGAGATAGGGCAATCATGAAACCTTGACCAATGTACCTGGCAGCTCGTACTGTTTGTTGACCATAATTTATGAACTCAGTTACCATAGAAAACATGTCGTGAATATAGATAAAAAAAATAAAAAGTTTTTATGCTTGTTTCTTTCTCTTGTTTGAGACAAGTCGTGAATACAGAATATGTAGTATTTTACAGTATTTTACAGTGAAAGAAGTTGGAACGAAGTTGTTAATAATAAATTACCTAACGAAATAGGTAAAAGAAATTTCCACCCAAGACTTAATAGTTGGTCCATTCGTAGCCTTGGTAAAGTCCATCTTGTTGCAATAGGAATAAACAAGAACAAATAAGTTTTAGATAATGTAATAAGTATACCAATTATTGTTACAAAGACTTTACCCGCTTTATTGATATCAAAAAGCTTAGGAATGAATTCGTATGCGATAGAAAGATTCCAACCTCCTAAGTAAAGAACTGTTACAAATAATGAAGAAACTAGTAGATTTAGATACGAAGCAACGTAAAATAAACCAAATTTGATACCCGAATATTCCGTTTGATAACCCGCTACTAATTCTTCTTCTGCTTCTGGTAAATCAAAAGGTAATCTCTCACACTCGGCTAGCGAAGAACTTAAAAAAATGATAAACCCTATAGGTTGACGCCATAAATTCCACCCCCAAAAACCATATTTTGATTGGGCTTCAACTATATCAACTGTACTTGGACTATTAGATAATGATAGTCGATGATAACACCAATGTTCACATCGCTATTACAGAACCGTACATGAGATTTTCACCTCATACGGCTCCTCAGAGGTCATAAATAAATTTAAGGTAAGGGTATCTCGTTATTATTTATCTTGATATTTTTTTGGAGGATACTTATTTTAAGGTTCCGAATTATACCAACGAAATTCTGTTTGCTCTACTTAAATATATAAAATATAATATATAACTATATTTAAAATAGTTAAATTTAATAAAATATTCAAAAATCGCTTCTGAATTGATCTTATCTTTTTTTAATCATAAAAATGTAAAATGTCATTTTTTTGTTGATCAATAATCTGATCTTTAAATAAAAGACTGTTTAGAATATTTTTATAACAATAGTGCATAGATATTTCAACCTATTTTTTTTTCAATTTACGAAAAAGAATTAGACCTTACATTTTAATTCAGAACTCGTGAAAAGAGTTCTCTCTTTAGAGCTCAAAAAATATATATATGAAAAAGAATGAAAAAAAGACTCCCTTTTTGTAATTCTTCTTTTTTATTCCGTTCCTATTCTCCTTTCTTCATAACTCATAAAATAAAAGGGGCTTTAACTTTAACCAAAATAAAAGATTATCTCGTTCGTGATAGTTATTTACTTAATCAGTGAATAGGAGCATACTTTGGATCGAAATTGTGGGGAATACTTCCTGAGTGTTTCTACCAACCTAAAGCCCCAATCAATTTCTTTTTAGATACAGAAATCACCTTTTGGGTAACTTACCAAATCTACATTACCAACTCTTTACGAACCCTTTGTGTATTTTAGTCTTCCTAATCATCCACTCGTTTTTGTTCAACCTACCCTTATGTTAATAGACCTGTCGTAATAGATACTAAAATATAAATACCGTGGAGTTGGTCTTTTGAACCCGCTTCAAGTCTAAGTAGCGAATCTTGGGGTAAACAGTCTCTACTGCTTATGTTTAATTAATCCTTGTACGTAGGAAATGAGACTTAACCTTTTTGACTGCAAATTTTTAAGCCGTTTTTGTTCACTCATATAACTATCTGCTTTAAAACAAAAAAATAATGAAAAATGGACATTTATATAAGAAAAAAATAAAGAGGAAATTTTGTGTCTCAGCGAATCACACGTAGAGATATTGATAATACACACAGAGTTAATGGTATTTCATAACTAATTGATTGAGCAGTAGCCCTTAGACCACCTAAAAAGGAATATTTATTATTTGAGCCATATCCCGACATAAGAAGTCCAACAGGAGCAACGCTTGAAATGGCGATCCATAAAAAAACACCAATAGTAAGATCCGATAGAACAAAGTGATAGCCAAACGGAATTACTGAATAGCTTAGTAAAATGGATATGACTGCTATGGATGGTCCGATACTGAATAAACGGGCATCTCCCCTAGATGGAAGAAGATTTTCTTTGAAAAGTAGTTTTACACCATCCGCTAGCGCTTGAAGAATTCCTAAAGGGCCAGCGTATTCAGGTCCGATACGTTGTTGTATCCCTGCAGATATCTCTCGTTCTAACCAAACAATAACGAGTACACCTATTGTAATTCCTAATACAAGACCAAAAATAGGGACAAGTATCCATAGGATCCCATAGATCGCTTTTAAGGATTCCAATCTAGAAAAGGGATTAATAGCTTGTATTTCAGTTGTATCCATTATCATTTTAATCATTTTAACGATCAACTTCTCCCATAATGATATCTATACTACCTAGTATTGTCATAATATCAGCCAATTTCATTCTTTTAACTAACTGAGGAAGAATTTGCAAATTGATAAATCCCGGTGGACGAATTTTCCATCTCCATGGAAAAATGCCTGGATCTCCTATCAAAAAAATTCCCAATTCGCCCTTTGGGGCTTCGACTCTAACATAAAGTTCTTGTTTAGATAATTCAAAGGCTGGAGAAGGTTTTTTACTAATAAACCGATATTCAAAATCATTCCATTCGGGATCTTTTATTCTATCAAAGCGGCGGATTTCCAAATTTTCATATGGTCCTCCCGGAATTCCTTCCAGAGCCTGTTGTATAATTTTTACGGATTCTATCATTTCGCCGATTCGCACTAAATAACGAGCTAACGAATCGCCTTCTTTTTGCCATTGAACTTCCCAATCCAATTCATAGTAACACTCATAATGATCAACTTTACGAAGATCCCATTGTATTCCGGAAGCTCGTAGCATCGGTCCCGATAAACCCCAATTTAGTGCTTCTTCTCCGGCAACAACCCCTACGCCCTCAACTCGTTTTAAAAAAATAGGATTACGTGTAATAAGCTTTTGATATTCAGTAACCCCTGTTAAAAAGTAATCGCAAAAATCCAAACATTTATCTATCCATCCATAAGGAAGATCAGCAGCTACTCCTCCGATACGAAAAAAATTATGCATCATTCGCATACCGGTAGCAGCTTCGAATAGGTCATATATCAATTCTCTTTCTCGAAAAATATAGAAGAAAGGCGTTTGTGCGCCAATATCTGCCATAAAAGGGCCAAGCCATAACAAATGGGAAGCTATCCGACTCAACTCCAACATAATGACTCGGATATAACTAGCTCGTTTAGGTACTTGAATATTGCCTAATTGTTCAGGCCCATTTACGGTTATAGCTTCTGTGAACATAGTAGCTAAATAATCCCAGCGAGTTACATAGGGCAAATATTGTATAATTGTTCGATTTTCAGCAATTTTCTCCATCCCTCTGTGTAAATAACCTAATATTGGTTCACAATCAACAACATCTTCGCCGTCTAGAGTAACGATGAGTCGAAGAACACCATGCATTGATGGGTGTTGAGGTCCCATATTGACTCTCATTAAGTCTTTTCTTGTAGCTGTTACATTCATAAGTTTTTTAACGATTCATTCTTCCATAAATTGTTGAAAGTTAAAAGAAATTAATCAAAATTCAAAAATTTAACCAAATAAACTAAGTACTAAAAATGAAAAGTCAGCGGCTTTTGCAATTAACGCGTTTTTATCTCTCGAATATTCAACTTACCAATTAATTCTTTATAACGTACTGTATTTTTTTTTGCCAAATAAGCCAACAGTCGTTGACGTTTTCCCAATATTTTTCGTAAACCTCTCTGAGATAAATAGTCTTTTTTGTGCAGTTCCAAATGTGAAGTAAGTCTCTGGATCTTATTAGTAAACCAGAATACTTGAAATTCAACAGAACCTCGGTTTTCGTCTTCCGAAATGAGTGTATTTTTTAGCATAAAAAATTCTCCCTTCGCACCTTACAGATATGTATTTTACCAATGAGTAATAATAATGTTATTAATTTTAATGCAGTATATGCGTTATTAACTCCTACGTTTATCAATTCATATTAATCAATCCAGTTTAAAATTGAAGTTGATTGAGATAGAGGAATACATAAATGTGGTACATTTTTCCATTCAGAAAAGGACATAATTTAGCCCAAAAATGAATAAGCTTTTGATAATATATTTTTAGGTCTAATTGACACGTTATTGGTTTTAGTATCTATAGTTGAATGGAATGTAAGACAGGTTATGTTTGAATCTGTTTCTTTTTATATATCCTCTATCGTAGAGCATATATAGGAAAAATGTACTATTAATGACTTTTCAACCACGGGTATATTTGTATCCTTAAAATATTGAAACGGCTACCATTAGTGGTATCAAACCAATAGCGATTCAGACAAGCTAAATCTTCTAATCGATAATTAGGCCAAAGAAAAAACTTTAAGTTAATTAATTCATTTTTATCTTTATCAAGATCTTTCTCTTTGTCCAACAATTGACTACAGTTGTTCTTGGGCCAAAATAATGAAGGTATATCAACAAGATTCCTATTTTTTTTAGTCTTTGAATTGAAACAAATTAGAATTCTGAACTCTCTACGACGTTTGGACGATAAAATATTTTCAGGAACAAGTAAATCAAAATGATTTGTATCAACATAGTCTTCTTCTCGGTATCCTCGATTAGGTTGCTGCTTACTTGTATGAACCAACGAAATACCTAAAGTTTTATACATAAGAAATTGCCCATCATTTTTTACAGACAGACGGGCGGGTTCGATAACTAATACTCCTCTTTTGATCAATTCTACAAGACTCAAATTTTTTTGAATCAGCATTATATCCAAACTCATTTCTCTTCTTTGAATCGAAGATATAGTGATTTTTCTTGGATTTTTCAGTCTAAGCAAGAGACAATATATTTTGACATTATTGATTATTCTTTGATTTAAAGCATTGCCCCACCGTAATTGAAAGAGAAGATAACGTTTCAGAAATAAATCTAGTTCTGCTTCTGTCTTACTTTTGTATTGTTTTTTGTATTGTTTTTTCTTTTTACTCTTTTTTAGTTCTGATACTGCATAACCTTCTTCACTCTGCTTTTTTTGTTTTCGTGGGAGAGAGGCTCCAAGATTCTCTTGATTTTTTTGTGCGTCTGATCTACGATCTCCTCGTCTTGCGGCTAGTTCCTTTTCTTTTTGATTTAGCTTTTTATTCTTTATGTTTTTATTTGATGATATAACACATTCTTTTCCAGTGATGTTTTTATTTTCACTAACAACATTTTCATTTAGATTTAAATTGCAAATAAATACTTTGCTTGAGATAACCCATGGTTTTGTTTTATATAGATTATATAGTAGTAGGAATTCTGGAAAGAACCAAAGTTCCAAATCTGAGATGGGTTGATTTAGTATTTCTTCATTCATTCCCATCCAATCCAAAAAAAGAGGTTTTGGACTTCGAGAGTTTATTTTCGGATTGGAATTTTTATTTTTCAAATATGTAAGAAAAAACAGGCCGTTTTTATCACTTATTTGATAATTCTTATTATCCATTTTATTATTTTGATTACTCCTGGTATTCATCTTGACCCAAGTCTCAATATCAACTTTTTTTATAAGACAAAAATGGATAATTTTCCAATTAAAATATTTTCTATCATAATCGTTTTTTCTATATCTAATATCGCTCCTTTCCAGATAATAATTGATAGGAGTATTTTCTACTCTATCAAAGGGGTTGTGTTTATGTGTGTTAGAATTAGAAAAAAATTCTGGAGTCTTATTTACCTTTCGTTCAAATGGTGATTCATAAATAAATGAGTTTCCCCTATTTTCATAATTAATATATTTATATGACAAAAGGTTATATCGAGAGTTTTTTTGAAAATTATCTTTTTGATTCAATATGAATAATAAATATACTTTGGAATCTTTTTGTTTTTTGGAATGAATTAATGAATCTTTTTCATATAAATTCGATTTGTAATTTGGATTTTGAATCATTTTATGTTGCTTAATTCTATTTCGCCATTTTACTGATATCAATTTAGACCACCTAATTTTGGATAAATCATATTGATAATGTTCTTTTAACCACCCTTTCCATTGATCCATTGGATAATTCGTAAGTTTTTTAGAATTTAATTCAGAATCAATTAATCCTTGTCTTGCGAAAAAGTGTTTTATTTCATTCTTAAGAAAAAAATATGTCTCGCGATAGTGAAAAACAGACCTTAATTTATACAAGTTAATAGCTTGAGTTTCTGATAATTTATAAAATACATATGCTTGGGACAAATAGGATAAATCACAAAAAAGATGTGAATTTGTCTTATTGTTAATATTAGCAATTGATTTTTTTATACTTGAAATAAATTCAATTGTATTGTGGTTTTGTTTATTAATTCTTTCGTAATTTGTTTCATTAATATTCATGGCCGTATCCCCAATTTTTTTTTTTGATTCAAAAAAAGATTGTGTATGGATTCTGGGAATATTAATGATAAATAAAAAAATATCTATGTATATTTTTTCGACAAAATTTTTTATAAAAGAATCGAATTTCGAGACTAATCGGTCATTTTGTTTTTTTAATACTTTCCAAAACGATTTGGAAAATTCGAATCTCTCCGTATTATAGCTATAACTTCTTTTGTCAGGACTAATATAGATTACTGGGTTTATTTTTGTTTTCGCTTTTGTAATTCTTTCTATTTGATTTCTGATTGTGCTTGTTCTATCAGTGATATTCTTCTTTTTTTTTTCTGTTAGTGAAGAATTTGTCCAATGTGGAAATTGAATTGGATTAAAGGATTCATTAATTATCTCATTGCTTATTATATAATCTTTTTCGGCTGTACTTTCATTCGACTCATATACTTTTCTTAATCCCAATAATCGGATTATATTTACTTTCGAAAGTTCTTTTATTAGTCTTTTTATAAATAACAAATTTTCGACAAACCATGTTTTTGTTTCTTTTGAAATTGTTAGAAACAATTTTGTTTTTTCCTTTAAAATTTTTAGAGTTAGAAAATAGACATTTTTGCATTTTACAAGTTTTTTTTCCAGTTCCCTAATAACAGGGTCAAAAAAGTCAAAAAGGGAAGATCCTTTTCGGGGAGAACCAAAGGGGAGGTTAGTTTCCATTCCCCAAACTGTTAAAAAATAAAAAGATGCGTTTTGTTTTTTCTTTAAATATCTTTCAGAAAATCCTAGTTTAGATCTGTGCCAAGGTTTCAGACAAAAAGGAAATAGGATTTTTATCTGAATACCATCTGTCAACCAATGTTTTGGAAATTCGGTTTCTGATAATTGAACACCATTATAGGTACATTTAATATGCATTTCTCGATTCCATTCCTGTAGATCCTCAGACCATTCGGGAATTTGCAACAATAGGATACGTCCAATATTTTTGACTATTATGTAAAATGGTAAAAAAATATATTTTCTAAGAATCGATTGTGTTATTAACATGGAACCTCTTATTACTTGCGCGAATGGAATGGTGTCCCAGGCTTCTGCTATATTTATTCGTGCTTGTTCTTTTTTTTTCTTATCTTCTTTTTTCTCCTTCTCTTTTTTATCTTCGTTTCTTGTTTCTTCTTCTGTATACTCTACAATTTTGAATTCGGCATCATTTCGTATCCAAT